TCGAGTAGCCCTAGAAGCCTGTGTACAAGCCCGTAATGAAGGACGCGATCTTGCTCGTGAAGGTAATGACATTATCCGTGAGGCTTGCAAATGGAGCCTTGAACTAGCCGCTGCTTGTGAGGTATGGAAGGAGATCAAATTTGAATTTGAAGCAATGGATACTTTGTAATCCAGTAATTACCGTGCGTTCTCTTAATTGAATTGCAATTAAACTCGGCCCCATCTTTTACCAAAAGGATTGGGCCGAACCGAATAAAGAACGAGGCCCATAGTTATTCTATCTATTTTTTAATATATATATATCTAGATCAAGTCGATATATCGACTTGATCTAGATATTCTTAGATCTTGTATTTCATTTAAGATCTTAAGAATATAAACAACGAAAATCCGTCTTTCTGTTGTTTTATCCATAATTAATCCTATGGATCTTGGGATTGGTAGATTTTTTGATATTTATATCCCGCAGTTATGGATCGAGCCAAGGAGCACAACGCCCTCTACCCACCCCGCATATTGCCCTTTTCGTTCCGCGTTGCACTAGAAACTTATTATTTTTTGTACGAAATTATACGAAAATAAAAATAAATTGAAATATTAAATAAGAAAGAAAAAGTATTTATCTTTTCGATGAAAATTTGTACACGACATGGGAGAAGCCTCTCTTTATCTTTATAATTGAATTGAAGAAGGGGTGCCCTCATCTATAGTGAAGTGATAGCCCGATTCCCACAATAGAATCATTTCTTTCAATACTTTACTCGTTATTAGTTAATAATCCTAGTGATTGGATCTATATGCTTATTACGAGGGGCAGTATTCAAATGATTATTCATCTATTTATTGTATTTTCATTCAAATAGGGGGGCATGAAGGCTCTATGGAAAAATGGTGGTTCAATTGGATGTTGTCTAAGGAGGAATTAGAACACGGGCGTGGGCTAGGTAAATCACTAGAAGGTATTGGCCCCATTGGTATTTCCAATTCCAATGGGGTTGAAGACCCTGTTATAAATAATAGGATTCGTGCTTGGGTTGATAGTGACAGCTCTAATAATGTTGATCATTTATTCGGTGTCAGCGACATTCGGAATTTGATCTCTGATGACACTTTTTTAGTTAGGGGTAGTAATGGTGAAAATTATTCCATATATTTTGATATTGAAAATATGATTTTTGAAATTGAAGATGATCGGAATGAACTGGAAAGTTTTTTTTCTAGTTATCTAAATTCTAGTTATCCGAATGATGGGTCTAAGAGTGACAATCACTACTATGATCGTTACGTGTATGATACTCAATATAGTTGGAATAATCACATTACTAGTTGCATTGGGAATTATCTTCGTTCTGAAATCAATATTGATAGTTACATTTCAAATGGTAGCGACAATTACAGTAAGAATTACATTTATAGTTCCATTTGTAATGAACGTGTAAATAATATTGGCAGTGAGAGTTTCGGTATACAAACTCGCGCAAATAGAAGTGATCTCGATATAAGTCAAAAATACAGGCATTTGTGGGTTCAATGCGAAAATTGTTATGGATTAAATTATAAGAAATTTTTTAGGTTAAAACTTAATATTTGTGAACAATGTGGATATCATTTGAAAATGAGCAGTTCAGAAAGAATCGAACTTTTGATTGATCCAGGCACTTGGGATGCTATGGATGAGGACATGGTTTCCGTAGACCCCATTGAATTTCATTCGGAGGAGGAACCTTATAAAGATCGTATTGATTCTTATCAAAAAAAGACGGGGTTAACTGAGGCTGTTCAAACAGGCGTAGGTCAACTAAACGGTATTTCCATAGCAATTGGGATTATGGATTTTCAGTTTATGGGGGGCAGTATGGGATCCGTAGTAGGCGAAAAAATAACCCGTTTGATTGAATATGCTACTAATAGATCTCTGCCTCTTATTATCGTGTGTGCTTCCGGAGGAGCGCGCATGCAAGAAGGAAGTTTGAGCTTGATGCAAATGGCTAAAATATCTTCAGCTTCATATAATTATCAATCAAATAAAAAGTTATTCTACGTATCAATCCTTACATCTCCTACAACCGGCGGAGTGACCGCCAGTTTTGGTATGTTAGGAGATATCATTATTGCCGAACCTAATGCCTACATTGCATTTGCGGGTAAAAGAGTAATTGAACAAACATTGAATAAGACAGTACCAGATGGTTCACAAGAAGCTGAGTATTTATTCCATAAGGGCTTATTCGACCCAATCGTACCACGTAATCCTTTAAAAGATGTTCTGGGTGAGTTATTTCAGCTTCACGGTTTCTTTCCCTTGAATCAAAATTCAAATTAAAATCAAGTTATTTTTTATTTTTACTTTGATTACTAGAAACTAAATACTTGTGCACAAAAAAAAAATAATAAGCATGGAGTTTTACTTGAGGTCATAAGATCTAATTGGATAAAGGATCAGAAGTTGTTGATAATCACTTTTTATTTTATTAGTTTCCCAAGATCCTATTTTATTTTATTTCTACCTATATTCATGATTAGTAATCGGGAATACCCCATCCACAGGATAAAAGGGTTAATTCTTAACCTAAATTATTAAAATTTTAAATAAAGAATGCGTGTTCCCTTAATTACTATAATTACTATAAATATTGAATGAATTGAATAATTCAAATGTAGAAAATAGAGAAAGGGAATAGGAATCTTGCATTTTTTATTTTCTATAATTCCCTGATAACTTAACTTCTATTTTTTTATTTACTCGGAATCCCTGTTGGGTCGGATTCTAACGAATCCTTTGATAACTTGTAAGAAACTTTTTTGGTCTTTACTTTAACTTTATTTAGAATTAGAAGATAAGTATAAGGGAACGATAATAATAAATATATAAAGGTGAATAGGTACGCTTATTTAGTTCTACATTTCTTGTACCTATATCTATTATTATATACTGATAATAGATATACTTATCATAAGATATCTTTATAACAGGTACAAATATTAAATCGAGGTATCCATTCTATGACAACTTTCAACTTACCCGCTTTTTTTGTGCCTTTAGTAGGTCTAGTATTTCCGGCAATTGCAATGGCTTCTCTATCTCTTCATGTTCAAAAAAACAAGATTGCCTAGATTTTAATTTTATGGGACCCAATCTCATCCATTTTTTTTTCAAGGCTCGTACTTGGATCATAATACCGATATCTATACCTATTTATTTAGTGGAATAGGGTACAACGTGTGTCTTCTTCCGAACACAAATCAAATAGCTGTTATGCACGTGAAAACATGACATCATATAGATAAATGCATTATATCCATTTTAAAATGGGTTAGCAGATGTATGAAATGGAAAGTAAAAGTATCTATATCTATGTAGATATCCATAGTGGGATCATAGGAAGGGGATATTTTTTTTATATCTAACGGATTCGATGAATTACTGCTAATGGTTCACATCATAATAATAGTGCTAGTTGATGGGAGTTACTTCGGGAACAAAAAGAAAGTCAAATTTATTTGGGTTATTCTCTCAATTCCAATAAAATGAAACAACTGGATCGAGTATGAACTGGCGATCAGAACGTATATGGATAGAACTTATAACGGGGTCTCGAAAAACAAGTAATTTCTGTTGGGCCTGTATCCTTTTTTTAGGTTCACTAGGATTCTTATTGGTTGGAACTTCTAGTTACCTTGGTAGGAATCTGATATCCTTATTTCCTTCTCAGCAAATCCTTTTTTTTCCACAAGGGATCGTGATGTCTTTCTATGGAATCGCGGGTCTGTTCATTAGCTCCTATTTGTGGTGCACAATTTCGTGGAATGTAGGGAGTGGTTATGATAGATTCGATAGAAAAAAAGGAATAGTGTGTATTTTCCGTTGGGGATTCCCTGGAAGAAATCGTCGAATCCTACTTCAATTCCTTATGAGAGATATTCAGTCGATTAGAATAGAGGTTAAAGAAGGCATTTATCCTCGGCGTGTACTTTATATGGAAATCAGAGGTCGGGGTGCTGTTCCCCTGACTCGTACTGATGAGAATTTGACTCCAAGAGAAATTGAACAAAAAGCTGCAGAATTGGCCTATTTTTTGCGCGTACCAATTGAAGTATTTTGAAATGAATTGAAGAATGAATGCTTTTGCAGCATTGAGTAAGGAACTCATTAATTATATTTGTTGTTATATAACAACTTCCGTTTTTTTTTTTTAGAGCGCTCATTCGAGCAAAAGCAGACGCATATGGAACAACCAGAAAACAAAGTTAAGTTGTTTTTGTCCACCTAAAGACTTTTTTCATACTAGTAACACTAAGTTAAGTATGGATTCATCACATATATCCGAACATATATAATTCTTCTTTTTTGGTCCAAGATTTTGGAATTGATATGTTAGGTATAGATGGATCATATCTTGTATATAATTCTGTTTTGTCAATCGATGTTTCTTTGTTATCTTTTATTTTCCTTTTTAAAGATCAAAAGATTAGATCGTTTATAACTACAACCATTCTATTTCTCTCTTTTTTTACTACTTATTTTTCATCATATCAATATTTTTTCCGAAATTTCCCTCAGCTATTCCAAGGCTATGGGTAGCCAGCGAAATTTTTCGAAATAATGGATCTAAGGGGTTTGCCCCGAAATCCAAAAATATTCATTTTTTGAAATGACTCGTTCGGGCATTCATCGAAAAGATGCAATTGGTTCGAATGAAGAAATAAAATATAAATATTGTTTCCAGATCCAAGAACTAACCAATTAATAAAAAAAAGGGGGGATAGGTCTATGGATTCAATACCTTGTTATAGAACTCATGTTTCATGGAAATAGCGGATTGGGGAGAGTCGAGTAATGAGGCGGTTTCATTAACAATTCACAAATTTAAAATGCCAAAAAATAAAGCATTCAACCCCCTTTTATATGTTACATCTATGGTTTTTTTGCCCTGGTGGATTTCTCTCTTATTTAATAAAAGTATGGAATCCGTGGTTACTAATTGGTGGAATGCCGGTCA